TCATATATCAATTCTCGTTCTCGAAAAATATAGAAGAAAGGAGTCTGCGCCCCAATATCTGCCATAAAAGGACCAAGCCATAACAAATGGGAAGCGATACGACTCAACTCCAACATAATAGCTCTGATATAGCTAGCCCTTTTAGGCACTTGAATATTCCCTAGCTGTTCGGGCCCGTTTACGGTTATTGCTTCTGTGAACATAGTAGCTAAATAATCCCAACGTGTTACATAAGGCAAATATTGTATAATTGTTCGATTTTCCGCAATTTTCTCCATCCCTCTATGTAAATAACCCAATACTGGTTCACAGTTAATAACATCTTCACCATCGAGAGTAACGATCAGTCGAAGAACACCATGCATTGATGGGTGGTGAGGGCCCATATTGACTATCATGAGGTCTTTTCTTGTAGTTGGTGGAATCATAAGTTTTTCTCGAGTCATTCTTCCATGCATTGCTGAAAGTAAAAAGAAAGAAGTTCATCAAAATTTAAACGACTAAGCTCAAACGGTCTCACGCTTCAAAATTAACGAGTTTTTATCTCTCGAATATCCAACTCCCCAATTAATTCTTTATAGCGCCCCCTATTTATTTTTGACAAATAGGCCAGCAGTCGTTGACGTTTTCCCAAAATTTTTCGCAAACCTCGCTGAGATGAAAAGTCTTTTTTGTGCAATTCCAAATGGGAAGTGAGTTTCCTTATTTTAGTGGTGAAACTGAATACTTGAAATTCAACAGATCCCCTGGTTTCTTTGTTTTCTTTTTGAGAAATAAGCGAAATCGATGAATTTTTGACCATAAAAAAACGCCCCTTGCCCTTTTTACAGATATGGATTTTACCGATCAGTAATAATAATGCCATTAATTTGAATGTGGTATATACAAGAATCTAATCAAAATTTCTTTATGAACTCCTAATTTCCTGAATTCAAATAAATCAATCCAATTTTGAATTGGTTTTCTATAGGAATATAAAGGTTGGTACATTTTTTGATCGAAGAATTTACACCTAAAATAAAGAAGGTTCCGTTGATTCATTTCGAGATCGAATTCAGACATTATTCATTTGATATTGGATACTAGAATGAAATGTGAGATAAGACATCTGATCTGTGTATTTGTTTGCTTTCATATACCCTATTATATATATAGGGTATAGGATATACAGAAAAGTGTATTATCAAAAAATTTTCAATCGTGGATACATCTGTATCCTTAACATACCGAAACGGCTGCCATTATTGGTATCAAACCAATAACGATTCATACAAGCTAAATCTTCTAATCGATAATTAGGCCAAAGAAAGAGCTTTAATTTCATTAATTGATTTTTATCTCTATCAAGATGGTTATTGTCATGTAAAACTTGGCTGCTGCTTTTTACGTTCCAAAATACCGGATTTTGATCTATATAATTTCTCTTTTTTGAATTGAAACAAATTAGAATTCTCAATTTTCTACGACGTCTAAAGGATAAAATATTTTCGGGAACAAGTAAATCAAAATTATTGTTAGAAGCATGTCCTTGCTCTTGGTATTTTTGATGCTTATTCTTATGAACCAACGAAATACCCACGGTTTGATACATAATAAATTGCCCATCTTTTTGTTCAGACAGACGAATGGGTTCTAGAATAAATACTCCCTTCTGCATAAATTCTGAAAGAGTTAAATTATTATTAATCATTATATCCAAACTCATTTGTTTCTTTTGAATCGAGGATATAGTAATTTTTGTTAAATCTATCAGTTTATGCAGGAACCAATATACATTGATATTATTGATCATTCTTTCATTCAAAGTCTCATCCCCTTGCAATTGAAAAAGCAAATAACGTTTCATGAACAAACGGAGTTCTGCTTTCGTGTATTGTTTTTTATTTTTCCCTTTTTCCATGTTTGATCTTGCATAATTTTCTTCCGTATCTTTTTGGGGTGAGAGAACGGATCTCCGCTCTCCTCGACTTGTCGGTTCTTTTTCTTCTTGATTTCGATGCTTTTTATTTGATGCTATCAAAAAATTGCCCTTTTCGTTGATCTTTTTATTTGCACTTCTATTTAAATTTAAAAGAAGTAATTTGCTTGGTATAAACCAAGGTTTCATTTTATATGTTTTATAAATTGACAAAAATTCTGGGAAGAACCAAAGTTCTAGATTGGATATGGGATGCTTTAGCATTTTTTCATTCATTCCCATCCAATCGTAAAACCCCTTGTGAGAGTTTGGTAAATTGATCTCTGGAATCTGAAGATAAAAAAAATCTTTTTTAGAAATTATTTGAGAATTTTTAGTACGAACTTGAGTATTTTGATTCCTATTGGTATCGATTATGATCCAGGCCTCAATATCGACTTTTTGTATAAGATCAAATTGAAAAATTTTCCAATCAAAATATTTTCTATCGGCCGGTTTTTCCATATGGATCTTTCCTAGATCATTTTTAATAGGGATGTTCCTCAGCATAGCAACAAAGTTTTTTTTAGGCGTGTTATAATAAATTTCTTGTTTCGTATTTCCTTGAAGGGGAGATCCATAAAAAAAGCATTCCGTTTTCTTTTCATAATGAATAAATTTATATGATAAAAGATCAGATCGATAGTATTTTATAAAATTATCTTTTTGATTAGATAATGAATATACTTCAAATTTTTTTTGTTTTTTGGAATTCATTAATGGGTTTTTTTCATATGAATGCCGTTTGCTAAAATTTGCCTTTTTAGCTATACGCTGCTGACGAAATGTATTTCGCCATTTTTCTGGTATTAATCTAGACCATCCAATCTGAGATAAATGGTATTGATAATGTCCTCTTAACCAGCTTTTCCATGGATTCATTTCATAACTCGTAATTTTGTTATCTGCTGATTTCGAATCAAGCATTCCTTGTGTTTCAAAAGAATCCTTTATTTTAGCCTTAAGCAAAAAGGGGATTCGTTGATATTGAACAACAAATCTTAACGAGTTAATAACTTGGATTTTTCCTAATTTATAAAATACATATGGTTGTGGCACGTAGGATAAGTCATAAAAAATATGTGAATTTGCTTTAATATTACTAATATTCTCAAGCTCCTTTCTTAGAATTATACTCGAAATAGACAGAATTTTAGTTTTCTTTTTTTTATTAATTCTTTCTTGTTTTCTTTCATTATTGTAAATGGATTTATCAATAATTTTTTTTGTTAATTTAAGAAAAAGTTTTGTATTTATTCTGGCAATATTAATGATATATAAAAATATATCCGTGTATATTTTTTCAATGAAAAATTTTACAAAAGGGGATAATTTACAGATTAATCGAGCATTTCTTCTTTTTAACATTTTTAACATTTGCTGTTTTTCTAATTTTTTAGCATTATAACTTGTAGGACTAAGATTATTTATTCTTGGAGTTACTTTTTTTTTCTCTTTTGTGATTCTTTCTATTTGATTTCGAATTGTACTTGTTCTATCAGTCAGATCCTTCATTTTTTTTTCTGTCAACGAAGAGTTTGTCCAACTCGGAGATGCAATTTGAATTTGAGTAAATGATTCGTGAATCGTTTGGTTGTTTATTATGGAATCTTTTTCTTCTTTAATTTCGCTTGATTTATCGACTCCGACTTCTCTTAATCTAAATAATAGAATTGGATTTACTTTTGAAAGTTCTTTTATTATTCTTTTTCTAAAAAAAACACTTTTGATAACCCATTTTTTTGTTTCTTTTAAAACTTTTCGAAGTAATTTTGTTTTTACTTTGAAAACTGTTAGAACTCGAAAATACTTCTTTTTCAATTTTCCAATTTTTTTTGGGAATTCCTTTAAAATGGGTTTAATAAGAGAAGGTTTTTTTCGGGGTGAAGAAAAGGGGAGTTCCGTTTCCATTCCCCAAACTGTTAAAAAACAATAATCACCTTTTGTCTTTTTCATTAGATCTTTTTGAGAGGATCGTAGTTTCGATTTGTGCGAAGGTTTCAGACAGAAAGGAAATACGATTTTTATTTGAATACCTTCTGTCAACCAATTTTTTGGAAATTCGGTTTCGGATAATGGAATACCATTAGAGGTGCATTTAATATAGATCTCTTTATTCCATTCTTGGAAATCCTCAGACCATTCAGGACGTTGCAATAGGAATATACGTCCAACATTTTTGGCAATTATCAATGAAGGGAATAGAATATATTTTCTAAAAATAGATTGAGTTAGTAACACGCAACCTCTTATTGCTTGCGCAAATGGAATACGATTCCAATCCTCTGCGACTTTTATTCGTGCGTTTTCCTTTCTTTTGTTGTTTTCTTGTTTTTTTGTTTGTTCTTTTGTATACTCTACAATTTTGAATGCTTCCCCTTTATCCAACCCATTTTTAAAAATTAGTTTAATCAACCCGGAAATATTAAAATAAAAGGGAGGGGCTTTGTGTCGTCTCTCCAAAAAAAGGGGGGACTTCGCATTTGCTTGAAACAATTTGAAAATAACCACTTTACGCCTTTGAGCCCGCATAGAACCTTTGATTATACCGCGCCGAAAGTCTGATTGTTGTGAATAGCGCATTAAAGTCACGTCGGTTTTTATATCGGACATTTTACTATTCGTAGTCTTAGGAGTACCTTTGGTAGCAGTCAAAATAACTACACGCTTGCCCCTTCTTGAACGAATTTGATGACCTATTGGTAGGTCTTCTTTATATTTTCTTGATTGTTGTTCTAAATCGGTGATTAATTTGTATGACCATCGGGGGACTTTTTTATTGATTTCTTTTATTCTAATCGATTTTCTATTAATTTTTTGACCATTAGCATCAGTTACAATTTTATTTAAATTTAATAAATAGTTAAAATATTTTCTTTCTTTTTGAGAATCTATTTTTCCTTCTGAAAATAAATAAAATAAATAAAGGCTACTCGGATTTAGATTCGTAGATCCCGATTCTTTAACAAATTTACTGATGAAAGTTAAAAAATTAACAATTTCTGTTGATAATGATTTTATCTCAAATCTATTTATTTTTTGG